GCTAACGTAGCTTAATTTAAAGCATGGCACTGAAGATGCTAAGATGAAAATTAATTTTTTTCCGTAAGCATGTAAGGTTTGGTCCTGGCCTTAGTGTTAATTGTAACTAGAATTATACATGCAAGTTTCAGCTCCCCTGTGAGAATGCCCTAATTATTCTATTAAATAATTAGGAGCAGATATCAGGCACACACATACGTAGCCCAAGACATCTTGCTAAGCCACACCCCCAAGGGATTTCAGCAGTAATAAACATTGATCCATAAGCGCAAGCTTGACTCAGTCAAAGTTAACAGAGTTGGTTAATCTCGTGCCAGCCACCGCGGTTATACGAGTAACTCACATTAACACATCCCGGCGTAAAGAGTGATTAAAGAATGACCTTCAACTATTAAAGTTTAGACCTCATAAAACCGTTATACGTATTCATGAATGGAACAAACAACAACGAAAGTGACTTTATAAATTAAGGAACCTTGACGTCACGACAGTTGGGACCCAAACTAGGATTAGATACCCTACTATGCCCAACCATAAACTTAGACAACATCATACCACGTTGTCCGCCAGAGTACTACAAGCGCTAGCTTAAAACCCAAAGGACTTGGCGGTATCCCATACCCACCTAGAGGAGCCTGTTCTATAACCGATAATCCCCGTTCAACCTCACCACTTCTTGCCATTACCGTCTATATACCGCCGTCGTCAGCCCACCCTGTGAAGGTCTAAAAGTAAGCAAAAAGAATAAATCTCCAAAACGTCAGGTCGAGGTGTAGCAAATGAAGTGGGAAGAAATGGGCTACATTTTTTTTCAAAAACATACGAATAGTAAACTGAAAACATACTTAAAGGTGGATTTAGCAGTAAGAGAAGACCAGAATACTTCTCTGAAACCGGCTCTGGGATAAGCACACACCGCCCGTCACTCTCCTCAAAAACTATTTACCCTTTCCATAAACATATTTCCCCAATAAGAGGAGGCAAGTCGTAACATGGTAAGTGTACTGGAAAGTGCACTTGGAATCAAAATGTGGCTAAATTAGTAAAGCACCTCCCTTACACCGAGGAGATACCCGTGCAATTCGGATCATTTTGAACCTCAAAGCTAGCCTACATACCTACTCAACTAGACCTTATAAATCTAATTCACACGACAACCCTCAACCAAAACATTCTTAACCTTTTAGTATGGGTGACAGAACAATAACCTCAGCGCAATAGCTTATGTACCGCAAGGGAAAGCTGAAAAAGAAATGAAATAAATCATTAAAGTACTAAAAAGCAGAGATCACACCTCGTACCTTTTGCATCATGATTTAGCTAGAAAAACTAGGCAAAAAGACCTTAAGTCTATCTTCCCGAAACTAAACGAGCTACTCCGAAGCAGCATTATAGAGCCAACCCGTCTCTGTGGCAAAAGAGTGGGAAGACTTCCGAGTAGCGGTGAAAAGCCTACCGAGTTTAGTGATAGCTGGTTACCCAAGAAAAGAACTTTAGTTCTGCATTAATTTTTTCATCATCTAGACAAGACTTACTCGTCAAAGAAATCCATAAGAATTAATAGTTATTTAGAAGAGGTACAACCCTTCTAAACCAAGACACAACTTTTTAAGGTGGGAAACGATCATAATCATCAAGGTTTCTATCCCAGTGGGCCTAAAAGCAGCCACCTGTTAAGTAAGCGTCGCAGCTCTAATCCAACAATTAAACCTCTAATTCAGATATTCATTCACAACCCCCTTTACCCTATTGGGTTATTTTATATAACTATAAAAGAACCTATGCTAAAATGAGTAATAAAGAGAATAAATCTCTCCCAACACAAGTGTATGTCAGAAAGAATTAAATCACTGATAATTAAACGACCCCAAACTGAGGTCATTATATCACCTAACCATCAACTAGAAAACCCTATTCTTCCACTCGTTGACCCTACACAGGAGTGTTACTAGGAAAGATTAAAAGAAAATAAAGGAACTCGGCAAACATAAACTCCGCCTGTTTACCAAAAACATCGCCTCTTGATAAACTATAAGAGGTCCCGCCTGCCCTGTGATAATATTTAACGGCCGCGGTATTTTGACCGTGCAAAGGTAGCGTAATCACTTGTCTTTTAAATGAAGACCCGTATGAAAGGCACCACGAGAGTTTAACTGTCTCTATTTTCTAATCAATGAAATTGATCTATTCGTGCAGAAGCGAATATAACAACATTAGACGAGAAGACCCTATGGAGCTTCAAACACTTAAATTAATTATGTAGTCATCCACTTCTCAGGATATAAACAAAACATACAACACTTCTAATTTAACTGTTTTTGGTTGGGGTGACCAAGGGGAAAAACAAATCCCCCTCATCGATTGAGTACTAAGTACTTAAAAATTAGAATGACAATTCTAATCAATAAAACATTTATCGAAAAATGACCCAGGATTTCCTGATCAATGAACCAAGTTACCCTAGGGATAACAGCGCAATCCTTTCCCAGAGTCCCTATCGAAGAAAGGGTTTACGACCTCGATGTTGGATCAGGACATCCTAATGGTGCAACCGCTATTAAGGGTTCGTTTGTTCAACGATTAACAGTCCTACGTGATCTGAGTTCAGACCGGAGAAATCCAGGTCAGTTTCTATCTATGAACACACTTTTCCTAGTACGAAAGGACCGGAAAAGTAGGGCCAATGCTATCAGCACGCCCTATTTTCATCTATTGAATTAAACTAAAATAGATAAGAAAAGATCACCTAGTGCCCAAAAAAAGGGTTGTTGAGGTGGCAGAGCCTGGCAAATGCAAAAGACCTAAGTCCTTTAATCCAGAGGTTCAAATCCTCTCCTCAACTATGCTCCAGCCCATTTTACTCTATTTAATTAACCCTCTTGCCTATATCATCCCAATCCTCCTAGCCACAGCCTTTCTCACATTAATTGAACGAAAAATCCTCGGCTATATACAATTCCGTAAAGGTCCAAATATTGTTGGACCCTATGGCTTACTCCAACCTATTGCAGATGGCCTAAAACTATTTATCAAAGAACCTATTCGTCCATCAATATCTTCTCCATTTTTATTTCTAATTACCCCTACAATAGCCCTCACTTTAGCCCTTCTCATATGAATACCTCTCCCTCTCCCCCATTCAGTCATTAACCTTAACCTAGGCTTACTATTCATCCTAGCAATCTCAAGCCTTACCGTCTACACCATCTTAGGGTCCGGATGAGCATCTAACTCAAAATATGCTCTAATAGGAGCATTACGTGCCGTAGCCCAAACTATTTCATACGAAGTAAGCTTAGGCCTCATTCTCCTATCAATAATCGTATTTGCCGGGGGATTTACCCTCCACACATTCAACTTAGCCCAAGAAACTATCTGACTTTTAATCCCAGGCTGACCATTAGCCCTTATATGATATATCTCAACCCTAGCAGAAACCAATCGAGCTCCATTCGACCTAACAGAAGGAGAATCAGAACTAGTATCAGGATTCAACATTGAATACGCAGGAGGCCCATTTGCCTTATTCTTCCTAGCCGAATACACCAATATCTTATTAATAAATACCCTATCAGTTATCTTATTTATAGGAACCTCCTACAACCCTCTCCTTCCTCAAATCTCAACATTCAATCTTATAATAAAAGCCACACTACTAACTTTTATCTTCCTATGAATCCGAGCATCCTACCCTCGTTTCCGATATGATCAACTCATACACTTAGTATGAAAAAACTTTCTTCCCCTCACCCTAGCAATTATCTTATGACATATAGCTCTACCCCTTGCAACATCAAGCCTACCCCCAATCACCTAAGGAAATGTGCCTGAATCAAAGGACCACTTTGATAGAGTGGATAATGAGAGTTAAAACCTCTCCACTTCCTTCTAGAAAAATAGGATTCGAACCTATATCTAAGAGATCAAAACCCTCCGTGTTTCCTATTACACTATTTCCTAAATAAAGTCAGCTAATAAAGCTTTTGGGCCCATACCCCAACCATGTTGGTTAAAATCCTTCCTTTATTAATGAACCCTACTGTACTAACCATCCTAATTTCAAGTCTAGGCCTAGGAACCACCCTCACATTCATTGGATCCCACTGACTCCTAGTATGAATAGGTCTTGAAATCAACACTCTAGCTATTATTCCCCTAATAATCCGCCAACACCACCCACGAGCAGTAGAAGCTACTACAAAATACTTCATTACCCAAGCAACTGCCTCCGCCTTACTATTATTCGCTAGCATTACAAACGCCTGAACTTCAGGCGAATGAAGCCTAACCGAATTAATTAACCCAACCTCTGCCACACTAGCATTAACTGCACTCGCCTTAAAAATCGGCCTCGCTCCATTACACTTCTGACTACCCGAAGTCCTTCAAGGACTAGACCTCACCACAGGACTTATCCTATCAACCTGACAAAAATTAGCCCCATTCGCTATCTTACTTCAACTATACCCCCTACTCAACCCTAACTTACTACTATCCCTCGGAATCTTATCAACAATCATTGGAGGGTGAGGAGGACTTAATCAAACACAACTACGAAAAATCTTAGCTTACTCATCAATCGCTAATCTTGGATGAATAATTACAATCCTACACTACACCCCCAACTTAACCCTACTCAATCTCATCCTATACATCATCATAACACTCACAACCTTCCTCCTATTTAAAACCTTCAACTCAACCAAAATCAATTCTATCGCTTCATCATCAACTAAGTCCCCCCTCCTATCCATCATCGCCCTACTAACCCTCCTATCCCTAGGAGGACTACCTCCACTCTCCGGGTTCATACCTAAATGATTAATCCTCCAAGAATTAACAAAACAAAACCTATTCATCCCAGCTATTATTATAGCCCTTATAGCTCTCCTTAGCTTATTCTTTTACCTACGCTTATGTTATGCTACAACACTAACCATAAACCCCAACCCAACTAACATATCCTCCTCCTGACGAACAAAACCCAACCACTCAACCCTCATCCTATTAACCCCAGCAACCCTATCCATCCTCCTTCTCCCCCTAACACCTACAATTTTTGCGCTAATCTCATAGAAATTTAGGTTAACAATAGACCAAAAGCCTTCAAAGCTTTAAGTAGAAGTGAAAATCCTCTAATTTCTGCTAAGATTTGCAAGACTCTATCTCACATCCTCTGAATGCAACTCAGATGCTTTCATTAAGCTAAAACCTTCTAGACAGGCAGGCCTCGATCCCACAAAATCTTAGTTAACAGCTAAGCGTTTAAACCAGCGAACTTCTATCTAAACTTTCTCCCGCCGCCACAGACAAAGGCGGGAGAAAGCCCCGGGAGGGGACTAACCTCCGTCTTTGGATTTGCAATCCAACGTAAGCAGCTACTTCAAGGCTCTGATAAGAAGAGGATTTTGACCTCTATAAACGGAGCTACAATCCGCCGCTTATTCTCAGCCATCTTACCTGTGGCAATCAATCGTTGACTATTCTCTACTAACCACAAAGACATTGGCACCCTTTACCTAATTTTTGGTGCATGAGCAGGTATAGTTGGAACAGCCCTGAGCCTTCTAATCCGAGCTGAGCTCGGACAACCTGGATCACTTTTAGGGGATGATCAGATTTATAATGTTATCGTAACTGCCCACGCTTTTGTAATAATCTTTTTTATAGTTATGCCAATTATAATTGGTGGTTTTGGAAATTGACTAGTCCCCTTAATAATTGGAGCACCAGACATAGCCTTTCCACGAATAAATAATATAAGTTTCTGACTTCTTCCACCATCATTTCTTCTTCTCCTTGCTTCTGCTGGAGTAGAAGCCGGAGCAGGTACTGGTTGAACAGTCTACCCTCCACTAGCTAGTAATCTAGCCCATGCCGGACCATCTGTTGATTTAGCTATTTTCTCTCTTCACTTAGCCGGTGTTTCATCAATTTTAGCTTCAATCAATTTCATCACAACTATTATTAATATAAAACCACCAGCCATTTCCCAATATCAAACACCACTATTTGTTTGATCCATCCTTGTAACTACTATTCTTCTTCTTCTTTCACTTCCAGTTCTTGCAGCAGGAATTACAATGTTACTCACAGACCGTAACCTCAATACTACATTCTTTGACCCTGCAGGTGGAGGAGACCCAATCCTTTATCAACATTTATTTTGATTTTTCGGTCACCCTGAGGTTTATATTTTAATCCTACCTGGTTTCGGAATAATCTCACATGTCGTAGCCTATTATTCAGGTAAAAAAGAACCATTCGGATATATGGGTATAGTTTGAGCAATAATAGCAATTGGCCTACTTGGTTTTATCGTATGAGCTCATCATATATTTACAGTAGGAATAGATGTAGATACTCGAGCTTATTTCACCTCTGCAACAATAATCATCGCCATTCCTACAGGTGTCAAAGTTTTTAGCTGATTAGCAACCCTTCACGGAGGATCTATTAAATGAGATACTCCTCTACTCTGAGCCCTAGGATTCATCTTCCTTTTTACGGTAGGTGGCTTAACAGGAATTGTACTAGCTAATTCATCATTAGACATTGTTCTTCATGATACTTACTATGTAGTAGCTCATTTCCATTATGTTCTTTCAATAGGAGCAGTATTTGCCATTATGGCAGGCCTTATCCACTGATTCCCTCTAATTTCTGGCTTCACTCTCCATCAAACCTGGACAAAAATTCAATTTACAGTTATATTCATTGGAGTAAATTTAACTTTCTTTCCTCAACATTTCCTAGGCCTCGCAGGTATACCACGACGATATTCAGATTATCCAGATGCATATACCCTATGAAACGCAATTTCATCAATTGGCTCACTAATTTCTCTTGTCGCTGTAATCATGTTATTATTTATCATTTGAGAAGCATTCGCCTCAAAACGAGAAGTATTATCTGTTGAACTCCCATATACAAATGTAGAATGATTACATGGTTGCCCTCCTCCTTATCACACCTATGAAGAACCAGCATTCGTTCAAGTCCAACGACCCTCTTTTTAACAAGAAAGGAAGGAATTGAACCCCCATATGCTGGTTTCAAGCCAGCCACATTACCACTCTGTCACTTTCTTTATAAGATACTAGTAAAATATATTACACTGCCTTGTCGGGACAGAATTGTGAGTTAAACCCTTACGTATCTTAATTTATAATGGCACACCCCTCACAATTAGGATTTCAAGATGCAGCCTCCCCAGTTATGGAAGAACTCATTCACTTTCACGACCACACATTAATAATTGTATTCTTAATTAGTACCCTAGTTCTATACATCATTACAGCAATAGTTACAACCAAACTTACAAACAAATATATTCTTGACTCCCAAGAAATCGAAATCGTTTGAACCATCTTACCTGCCATTATCCTTGTTATAATTGCTCTCCCATCATTACGAATTCTATATCTCATAGATGAAATCAATGACCCACATCTAACTATTAAAGCTATGGGTCATCAATGATACTGAAGTTACGAATATACAGATTACGAAGACCTAGGATTTGACTCCTACATAATTCAAACTCAAGATTTAACTCCAGGTCAATTTCGTTTATTAGAAACAGACCACCGTATAGTAGTACCTATAGAATCACCTATTCGAGTATTAGTATCAGCAGAAGATGTCTTACATTCATGGACCGTCCCAGCTTTAGGTGTAAAAATAGATGCCGTCCCAGGACGACTTAATCAAACTGCCTTCATTGTCTCACGTCCTGGCATCTATTATGGTCAATGTTCAGAAATCTGCGGTGCTAACCACAGTTTTATACCCATCGTAGTAGAAGCAGTTCCTTTAGAACACTTTGAAGCCTGATCTTCATCAATACTAGAAGAAGCCTCATTAAGAAGCTAAACTGGGCCTAGCATTAGCCTTTTAAGCTAAACATTGGTGATTCCCAACCACCCTTAATGACATGCCCCAATTAAACCCCAACCCATGATTCTTAATCTTATTATTTTCATGAATTATCTTCCTCACCATTCTACCAAACAAAGTTATAAATCACCTATTTAACAATAATCCTACCCCAAAAAGCACTGAAAAACCTAAACCTAATCCCTGAAACTGACCATGATTATAAGCTTCTTTGACCAATTCTTAAGCCCATCACTTATTGGAATTCCTCTCATCGCCCTAGCAATTCTAATTCCATGATTAACCTTCCCAACCCCAACTAATCGATGATTAAACAACCGATTAATTACCCTTCAAGCCTGATTCATTAATCGTTTCATTTATCAACTGATACAACCAATTAATCTTGGAGGACATAAATGAGCCATATTACTTACAGCCCTAATATTATTCCTAATCACTATCAACCTTCTAGGTCTCCTCCCTTATACATTTACTCCCACAACACAACTTTCTCTAAACATAGCATTCGCTCTCCCACTATGATTCACAACCGTATTAATTGGTATACTAAACCAACCTACAATTACATTAGGCCACCTTCTTCCAGAAGGAACACCAACTCCTTTAATCCCAATCCTCATTATTATCGAAACCATCAGTCTATTTATTCGACCATTAGCTTTAGGAGTCCGACTAACTGCCAACCTAACAGCTGGTCACCTACTAATACAACTAATTGCCACCGCAGCATTTGTTCTCTTAACCATTATACCAACTGTAGCCCTACTAACTTCCATAATTCTATTCTTATTAACAATTCTAGAAGTAGCTGTAGCAATAATTCAAGCATATGTATTCGTCCTCCTATTAAGTTTATATTTACAAGAAAATGTATAATGGCTCACCAAGCACATGCATATCATATAGTTGACCCAAGCCCATGACCTTTAACAGGAGCTATCGCTGCCCTTCTTATAACATCAGGTTTAGCCGTCTGATTTCACTTCCACTCACTCATTCTCCTTTATTTAGGATTAACCCTTCTTTTCCTAACAATAATTCAATGATGACGCGATGTTATTCGAGAAGGAACATTCCAAGGCCATCATACCCCTCCCGTACAAAAAGGCCTTCGTTATGGAATAATCTTATTCATTACATCAGAAGTTTTCTTCTTCTTAGGCTTTTTCTGAGCCTTTTACCATTCTAGCCTTGCACCCACTCCTGAACTAGGTGGATGTTGACCACCAACAGGAATTAACCCCCTAGATCCATTTGAAGTCCCACTCTTAAATACTGCAGTACTTCTAGCTTCAGGAGTAACCGTAACTTGAGCCCACCATAGCTTAATAGAAGGTAACCGAAAAGAAGCAATCCAAGCCCTTACTTTAACCATCATCCTAGGAGTTTATTTCACATCCCTCCAAGCTATAGAATACCACGAAGCATCTTTCACTATTGCTGATGGAATCTACGGAACAACATTCTACGTTGCCACAGGATTCCATGGTCTCCACGTCATTATTGGTTCAACATTTTTAGCAGTTTGTCTTATACGACAAATCCAATATCACTTCACATCAGAACATCATTTTGGCTTCGAAGCCGCAGCATGATACTGACATTTTGTAGATGTAGTGTGATTATTCCTTTATGTATCCATCTATTGATGAGGCTCATAATTGCTTTTCTAGTATAAATTAGTACAAGTGATTTCCAATTACTTAATCTTGGTTCAAACCCAAGGAAAAGTAATGAACCTCATCATATCATCTGTCGCGACTACGGCCCTGATTTCCCTAATCCTCGCTTTAATTGCATTCTGACTGCCATCACTAAACCCAGATAATGAAAAATTATCCCCTTACGAATGTGGTTTTGATCCATTAGGAAATGCTCGTCTCCCCTTTTCCTTACGCTTTTTCTTAGTAGCAATCTTATTCCTCCTATTTGATCTAGAAATTGCCCTTTTATTACCACTACCCTGAGGAAACCAACTATTAACACCACTCTCCACACTTCTCTGAGCAACAATCATCCTAATCCTACTTACCTTAGGTCTCATCTATGAATGATTCCAAGGAGGACTTGAATGAGCAGAATAGATGTTTAGTCCAAACCAAGACCGCTGATTTCGGCTTAGCAAATTATGGTGAAAATCCATAAACATCTTATGTCCCCTATATATTTTAGTTTTACCTCAGCATTCATTCTAGGCTTAATAGGCCTCGCATTCAACCGTTCACACCTTTTATCCGCTCTTCTATGTCTTGAAGGTATAATACTTACCCTCTTTATTGCTACCGCTATCTGATCTATAACATTAAATTCCACCTCTAGTTCCATTATCCCTATAATCCTCCTAACATTTTCTGCCTGTGAAGCCAGTACAGGATTAGCTATCCTAATTGCTGCTTCCCGCTCACACGGTTCTGACAAACTACAAAATCTTAACCTCCTCCAATGCTAAAAATTTTAATTCCAACAATCATACTATTTCCTACTACCTGATTTTCCCATAAAAAATGACTATGAACTACTACCTCCATTCACAGTCTTCTTATTGCCACAATAAGCCTATTCTGATTTAAATGAAACCTAGACATCGGCTGAGATTTCTCTAACCAATATCTAGCTATTGATCCCCTATCCACCCCATTACTTATCCTCACATGCTGACTCTTACCATTAATAATCTTAGCTAGTCAAAATCATATTTCCCCAGAACCCTTAACCCGACAACGAACATACATTTCTCTCTTAATTTCCTTACAATTTTTCCTTATCATAGCTTTCTCTGCAACAGAAATAATCTTATTTTACATTATATTTGAAGCCACACTCATCCCAACACTCATTATCATTACACGATGAGGTAACCAAACAGAACGCCTAAATGCAGGAACCTATTTCCTATTCTATACCCTAATTGGATCCCTTCCCCTACTTATTGCCCTACTATCTATACAAAATAACCTTGGCACCCTCTCAATACTTATTATCCAACATTCTCAATACATCAACCTTCATTCATGAGCAGACAAATTCTGATGAACTGCTTGCATTATTGCCTTCCTTGTTAAAATACCACTCTACGGAGTCCATCTTTGATTACCAAAAGCCCACGTTGAAGCTCCAATCGCTGGCTCTATAATTCTAGCTGCCGTATTACTAAAATTAGGAGGTTACGGAATAATACGAATCATCATCATACTCAATCCTCTCACCAAAGAAATAGCCTATCCATTCCTAATCTTAGCTATCTGAGGTATCGTAATAACAAGCTCCATCTGCCTACGACAAACAGATCTAAAATCTCTCATTGCCTACTCCTCAGTTAGCCACATAGGCCTTGTCGCAGCAGCTATCCTTATTCAAACTCCATGAAGTTTTGCAGGAGCAACAACACTAATAATTGCCCATGGCCTAATCTCATCAGCTTTATTCTGTTTAGCTAACACTAACTACGAACGTATCCATAGTCGAACCCTTCTCCTAGGCCGAGGAATCCAAATTATCCTTCCACTTATAGCAACCTGATGATTTCTTGCCAACCTCGCCAATCTCGCTTTACCCCCATCTCCCAACCTTATAGGAGAACTTTTCATTATCACATCACTATTCAACTGATCCAACTGAACCTTAATCCTTACAGGCTTAGGAGTATTAATCACAGCATCCTATTCCCTCTACATATTCCTCATAACCCAACGAGGAACAACATCCAATCACCTCCTCTCACTCAACCCATCTCACACACGAGAACACCTTCTCCTTAGCCTCCACATCACACCCGTACTATTACTAATCCTTAAACCAGAACTTATTTGAGGCTGAACATTCTGTATTTATAGTTTAATTAAAACATTAGATTGTGGTTCTAAAGACAAAAGTTAAAACCTTTTTATATACCGAGAGAGGTCTGGGACACGAAGATCTGCTAATTCTTCTTATCATGGTTCAAACCCATGGCTCACTCGGTTCTTGAAAGATAATAGCCATCTATTGGTCTTAGGAACCAAAAACTCTTGGTGCAACTCCAAGCAAGAACTATGAATATTATCTTTAACTCATCCTTTCTTCTAATCTTCATTATCCTTTCCCTCCCACTAATTTCCTCATTCTCACCCAAAGAATCCAAATCAAATCGACCATCCCTACACGTAAAAACCGCTGTAAAAACCTCCTTTTTCATCAGCCTAATTCCTTTATTTATTTTTCTCGACCAAAGTTTAGAATCAATCACCACCAACTGAAATTGAATAAATTTAGGCCCATTTGACATTAACATAAGCTTTAAATTCGACCTATACTCAATTATCTTCACACCTGTAGCCTTATATGTTACCTGATCTATCCTCGAATTTGCTCTCTGATACATACACTCCGATCCCAACATTAACCGTTTCTTTAAATACCTCCTACTATTTCTAATCTCAATAATCATTCTAGTTACCGCTAACAACATATTTCAACTATTTATTGGCTGAGAAGGAGTTGGAATCATATCCTTTCTACTCATTGGTTGATGATACAGCCGAACAGATGCTAATACAGCAGCACTACAAGCCGTCATCTACAATCGAATTGGTGACATTGGACTAATCCTAAGCATAGCCTGATTAGCTACTAACCTTAACTCATGAGAAATTCACCAACTCTTTATCTTATCAAAAAACAAAGACCTAACCCTACCACTTCTTGGTCTCGTATTAGCTGCAGCTGGAAAATCAGCACAATTCGGCTTACATCCCTGACTACCTTCAGCTATAGAAGGTCCCACACCAGTATCAGCATTACTTCATTCAAGCACAATAGTTGTAGCAGGTATCTTTCTCCTAATTCGTCTCCACCCCCTTATTCAAGACAACAAACTAATCTTAACAACCTGCCTATGCTTAGGGGCACTCACTACCCTCTTCACAGCTGCATGCGCCCTAACCCAAAATGATATCAAAAAAATCATTGCTTTTTCAACATCAAGCCAACTAGGATTAATAATAGTTACTATCGGCCTTAACCAACCCCAACTAGCTTTCCTTCACATCTGCACCCACGCCTTCTTCAAAGCAATACTCTTCCTCTGCTCTGGATCAATTATCCATAGCCTTAACGACGAACAAGACATTCGAAAAATAGGAGGCCTCCATAAACTCTTACCATTCACCTCAACCTCTTTAACAATCGGCAGCTTAGCCCTCACAGGCATGCCATTCCTATCAGGCTTCTTCTCAAAAGATGCCATCATTGAATCCATAAACACTTCCCACTTAAACGCCTGAGCCCTAATCCTAACTCTCGTAGCAACATCCTTTACAGCTATCTACAGCCTCCGCCTTATCTTCTTCGCATTAATAAACTACCCTCGATTCAATACACTTTCCCCAATTAACGAAAACAACCCATCAGTAATTAATCCCATCAAACGCCTTGCTTATGGAAGCATTATCGCTGGCCTAATCATCACCCTTAACCTCACCCCAACAAAAACCCAAATCATAACTATATCCCCCTTACTCAAACTATCTGCCCTCTTAGTCACAATCACAGGTCTTCTCCTAGCCCTCGAACTCACTAACCTTACCAACTCCCATTTCAAAATTAATCCTATACTCCACCCCCATCACTTCTCTAACATATTAGGCTACTTCCCCTCCATTATCCACCGACTTCTCCCAAAAACCAGCCTAAACTGAGCTCAACTCATCTCAACACATCTAATCGACCTAACCTGAAACGAAAAAATTGGTCCTAAAAGTAACCTCATCCAACAAACACCCCTCATCAAACTATCTACTAAACCTCAACAAGGCCTTATTAAAACCTACTTAACACTTCTCTTCCTAACATTAACCCTAATTACTCTAATCACTTCCATCTAACCACCCGCAAAGCACCCCAAGACAAACCCCGAGTTAATTCCAGCACTACAAACAAAGTCAATAATAATACCCAACCCCCTAAAACTAACATCCAACCCCCATCAGAATACAACAAAGCAACACCCAAAAAATCTCCTCGCACCATATCTAAACCACTTACCTCCTCCATCCCAGTTCAATGTAAACCCCATCCTTCAACCATAAAATATTTACCAACCACAAAAAGCCCTACTAAATAAAATCCAACATATAACAACACCGACCAATCTCCCCATGTCTCCGGATAAGGCTCCGCAGCAAGAGCTGCAGTATAAGCAAAAACCACTAACATCCCTCCCAAATAAATCAAAAATAAAATTAACGACATAAAAGACCCACCATACCCCACTAACAAGCCACATCCAACCCCCGCAGCAATCATTAAACCTAAAGCAGCATAATAAGGAGAAGGATTAGACGCTACACCCATTAAACCTAAAATCAAACCAATCATTATCACAAACATAAAATATATCATTATTCCTACCTGGACTTTAACCAAGACCAATAACTTGAAAAACTATCGTTGTTTATTCAACTATAAGAACCAATGGCCACTAACATTCGAAAAACCCACCCACTTCTAAAAATCATAAACCACGCCCTGGTTGACCTACCCGCTCCATCCAACATTTCATTATGATGAAACTTTGGCTCACTCCTAGGATTATGCTTAATTATCCAAATCCTCACAGGACTCTTCTTAGCTATACACTACACCGCGGACATTTCTATAGCCTTCTCCTCAGTAATCCACATCTGCCGTGATGTTAACTACGGCTGACTCATTCGTAATATCCATGCTAACGGAGCCTCACTATTCTTTATTTGCGTTTACCTCCACATTGCCCGAGGACTATACTATGGCTCCTACCTTTATAAAGAAACATGAAACATCGGTGTAATCCTTCTTTTCTTATTAATAGCAACAGCCTTCGTCGGTTACGTCTTACCATGAGGACAAATATCCTTCTGAGGTGCTACAGTCATCACTAACCTCTTATCCGCATTTCCCTATGTCGGAGACATACTAGTACAATGAATCTGAGGAGGCTTCTCAGTAGACAACGCCACCCTCACACGCTTCTTTGCCTTTCACTTCCTACTCCCATTCCTAATCTTAGCCCTAACAATCATCCACCTCCTTTTCCTCCATGAAACAGGTTCCAACAACCCTCTTGGCATTAACTCAGACGCAGACAAAATCTCATTCCACCCATACTTCTCCTACAAAGACCTACTTGGTTTCCTCGCTATAATTTTCTTCTTAGCCGCATTAGCCCTATTTACACCCAACCTACTAGGAGATGCCGAAAACTTTATCCCAGCAAACCCACTCGTCACCCCACCCCATATCAAACCCGAATGATACTTCTTATTCGCCTACGCAATTCTACGTTCCATCCCTAACAAACTAGGAGGAGTCCTAGCCCTCTTATTCTCCATCTTCATTCTCATACTAGTTCCCCTCCTCCATACCTCCAAACAACGAAGTGCCACCTTCCGACCCTTAACACAAATCTTTTTCTGACTTCTTGTAGCTAACTCAATTATTTTAACTTGAATTGGAGGACAACCAGTTGAACAACCATTCATCACAGTAGGACAAATTGCCTCAATCTCCTACTTTTCCTTATTCCTCATTATCATCCCACTCACCGGCTGATACGAAAACAAAATCCTCAGCCTAAACTAGTTTTGGTAGCTTAACTAAAAAGCGTCGACCTTGTAAGTCGAAGACCGAGGGTGTAAGCCCCTCCCAAAACATATCAGGGGAAGGAGGGTTAAACTCCTGCCCTTGGCTCCCAAAGCCAAGATTCTGCCTAAACTGCCCCCTGATTGCTATTATAGCGTATAAATGTCAAATTTAAAAAAGACAGTTTTTGTACGCCAGAGTGACATATTAATGATATAGTCCACATACCTTAATATACCACATAATACCCTCATTCCATAGTAACTATAACAGATATTATACTACTATATAACATATACTATGCTTAATACTCATTAATCGACATTCCCCTATTCTATTACATACTATGCTTAATACACATTAATCTACTATCAGCTATTTCATTACATTAAATTATTTAACCCTCATTAATCTATAATCAGTAATTTCATAGCATAATATTTTTCATTTAACCCTATTTTACATAGTATTATTTAATGCCGTTGGTAAGAAACCCCCATTAACCTACTGAATGAAAAAAATTGTACGGTTTGTGGTACATTACTGTTTTATCCCCAACTATTGATCAAATCTGACATTTGATTATGGTTGAGCTTCATATAATCCTTGATCGTATCAAGAATGCCAGTCCTCTAGTTCCCTTTAATGGCATATTTATCCTTGATCGTCTCAAGATTTATCTTCCGCCCAGTTTTTTTAGTTCGGTATGAAGCAAATCGCTATTCCCCGGAAGGGCTCATCTGGTTCATTAAGGTAAACTTGAGCTATCCTCGACACTTTTCTTATCATATCTCATTACTTATCATTCAGGAGATTAGATTGTCAAACTCACCATTACTGAAAGGGATAGAAAATATCAAATTATGAAGGGCCAGTTTGGTTTTTTTGATTAATGCGACAAACGAGTAGAAAAAACACTGTGATTAACCCTCTCGGAAAGAAACCTCCTATAATATTGCGTGTATAATGCATTTCATTATTCTAATACATTCTTCACTTTATCTGGCATAATTACTTTTATTATTAGGCCCCCTCCGAGTTTGGAAGAAAAAATCAAACCTTTTTTAAAAAAAAAGTTTTCTTGGTAAAAACCCCCCTCCCCCTTAATATACATGGTTGTCTCGAAAAACCCCTAAAACGAGGGCCGATGTATATTTTTTCCATAGAGTTGTTGTGATAATTTCTCTATATATAATGTAACAATGTGAT